CAGTGGATCCGGACCAATTTTTTTTTGATCCTTCGATAAAAAGATTCATTCTCCTCATAAAAAAGAGGAGGTAGAACCAATAAAGATTTCTTTTTCGATTCATCTCTGGAGTTGAATACCTCATTCAAGAATTTTTTTTGATCCAACCCGTAGGAATCAATAGAAAAGGCAAATCCCCTATGATACACCAGATCCGGCTCGGTTATTGATAGAGTGAATAGATCTGCCATTTCTTGAAATCTCTCTTCTGATTCAAAATCGTGGTGTAACGTGTATCCCCCTTTGTTCCGGTTATGGAATAGATGAAATAAATCCAAAAATGGATTTTTTTTCAAGAATGAAATCTTATTGGAACTGTCCATATCTGGTTCATCCTTCGGAACCATATCACATCCCGGATCTGATGAAATAGGATGAATTGAGACGGTATTTTGTAAATACGTAATTATCTTGAATATATCAACCATTTCTTTATTTTCCGATCGCCTGGAAGGGACAAAAGAAACATCTTGTTTTTTCTTCAAAAATTTCTGATCTCTAGTGGACCTCTCAGTAGGATTCGAACCCAGATGAAGTTCTGACCATCTGTCAGAGAAAAAAGAACGAATTGATCTTGTAGGATTCCCAAGAAATTCTTCGATTTCTTTCGGAAGCAGATGAATAATCATCTGCTTCTCACGTTTCGTGAATAGCCGGGACATTGAGGAAGATCCAAAAAGGCATTTCGGGAATCGATCTGATTCTATCTCTGTTCGTTCCGTTTGAAGAAAGGAAGGATCCCAAAGAATCGATCTTTCTTTTAGTTGCTGAATCTCTGTTTGATCGATCAATGTGTGATATTCTGAATCCTCATTTCTAATGGAATCGAAATGATCTCTGGATTGATCAGAGGATCCTTTCGATTGGCTAGAATCCGTTACTTGAACGAAAATAGATCTTGTGGAATCATATTGAATATTTGACAATACATTCCGTACCCTGCTAAAAAACCAATCCTTGTTTACCAACCACACATTGTCTAACCAAATCCAATTCTCTCTCGATACGTTCCTCAAAAAATCCGATTCGTGCTGATGCTGATTCTTCCCCCAACTAACGAAGAGATCTTGGCGGAATTGCCACATATGAAATTGAGCACAATTTTGCAAAGAAATACCCCACTTGTTTCTCGAGAAGAGATGGGAAACGTGCTCAATATCATTTGATTGAATAGTTGCCTCAGCTCCTTGTTGTTTGAAGAAACCCTCCCCTTCAATTGGTCTTTTTTCACGAAAAGCAGACATGAGATAACAAATCAAGTCTTTCCCTAAGATTTCGAATAGCTGTCCCGAATTCAAGTTGATTATGTTTCGCTTCTTCCTCGGAGAAAGACGATCAAACAATTCCCAATCATGGTCCTTGCGGATCGGATCATCCGTATAGGATAAAAAAAGAAACTCCAGATATTTGCTATCTTTCTCTTTGAATGAGATCTCAATTCCAGCTACGGTTTCATTAGCTATCTTACAACTAGAATCCCTCTTTTTTCCGATCCGGTTCCTCCACCACTGCGAACCCCGGTTCGATTCAGGCATGATACACTTTTTATTTATTGGGAGAACCCAAGTACTCTCTTGCGGATCCATGAAACAACTCTCAGAAATCTTTTTCTCTTTTGGAAGATACAGGAGTGAAACAATCAATCTATTGATATTGGAAGACCAAAAAGATTCTTCCAATGTCTCATTTCTGGGTCCAATGGAATTCATAGGTATAGGAAGAAGCTCCATCAAATAGAGATTTTTTCTTTCGACCATCTTTCGATTGGTAATACGAGATATAAGGACCACTACTACAAGCAGTACTACACCTTTGATCGTGAAATATCGATTGCTTGTTGAACCCTGTGAATCACGTGAAAGTAGGATACTCCAAATTCGGGGGTCAGAGAGTTTCATAAAACGTTCTTGGTGGAAAAAAATGTGAGTGAAAGATCCCACTGAATCGAATTTGATCCATGAATCTAAGAAATAGTGAGAATTCTTGATCTCACTCAATATCTCTCTCAATTCGAAGATCCAGGATTTGAATTGATATCGTTTCATTGATTCCTCCTAAAGATTTTCATTGATTCCTCCTAAAGATTTCATTTCAATTGGAATTTGGTTATTCACGATGTACAATGAGCCCTGTTAAGCATCCATGGCTGAATGGTTAAAGCGCCCAACTCATAATTGGCAAATTCGTAGGTTCAATTCCTGCTGGATGCACGCCAATGGGAACGTTCAATAAGTCTATTGGAATTGGCTCTGTATCAATGGAATCTCATCATCCATACATAACGAATTGGTATGGTATATTCATACCATAACATATGAACAGTAAGAACTAGAATTCTTATCGATACTGGAACTCATAGGGAAGAAAATGGAGTTATGGATGGAATCAAATATGCAGTATTTACAGAAAAAAGTATTCGGTTATTGGGGAACAATCAATATACTTCTAATGTCGAATCAGGATCAACTAGGACAGAAATAAAGCATTGGGTCGAACTCTTCTTTGGTGTCAAGGTAATAGCTATGAATAGTCATCGACTCCCAGGAAAGGGTAGAAGAATAGGACCTATTATGGGACATACAATGCATTACAGACGTATGATCATTACGCTTCAACCGGGTTATTCTATTCCACCTCTTATAGAGAAAAGAACTTAAAGCAAAATACTTAATAACACGGCGATACATTTATACAAAACTTCTACCCCGAGCACACGTAATAGAGCCATAGACAGTCAAATGAAATCCAATCCACGAAATAATTTGATCTGTGGACAGCATCATTGTGGTAAAGGTCGTAATGCCAGAGGAATCATTACCGCAAGACATAGAGGGGGAGGTCATAAGCGTCTATACCGTAAAATCGATTTTCGACGGAATGAAAAAGACATATCTGGTAGAATCGTAACCATAGAATATGACCCTAATCGAAATGCATACATTTGTCTCATACATTATGGGGATGGCGAGAAAAGATATATTTTACACCCCAGAGGGGCTATAATTGGAGATACCATTATTTCTGGTACAGAAGTCCCTATATCAATGGGAAATGCCCTACCTTTGAGTGCGGTTTGAACTATTGATTTACGTAATTGGAAGTAACCAATTAGGTTTACGATGAAACCTAGAAATCAATCACTGATCCAATTTGAGTACCTCTATGGGATAGACCTCAACAGAAAACTGTTGAGTAACGGCAGCAAGTGATTGAGTTCAGTAGTTCCTCATAGAAAATTATTGACTCTAGAGATATGGTAATATGGAGAAGACAAAATTGTTTGAAGCACGCACAGAACCGGAAGCGCCCCTTGTTTCAAAGAGAGGAGGACGGGTTATTCACATTTAATTTGATGGTCAGAGGCGAATTGAAAGCTAAGCAGTGGTAATTATAAAGATCCCCCGGGGAAAAATAGAGATGTCTCCTACGTTACCCGTAATATGTGGAAGTATCGACGTAATTTCATAGAGTCATTCGGTCTGAATGCTACATGAAGAACATAAGCCAGATGATGGAACGGGGAGACCTAGGATGTAGAAGATCATACATGAGTGATTCGGCAGATTTGGATTCCTATATATCCACTCATGTGGTACTTCATCATACGATTCATATAAGATAAAGATCCATCTGTCTAGATATCATCATATACATCTAGAAAGCCGTATGCTTTGGAAGAAGCTTGTACAGTTTGGGAAGAGGTTTTTAAAAGAAGAATCTACTTCAACCGATATGCCCTTAGGCACGGCCATACATAACATAGAAATCACGCTTGGAAAGGGTGGACAATTAGCTAGAGCGGCGGGCGCTGTAGCGAAACTGATCGCAAAAGAGGGTAAATCAGCCACATTAAGATTACCATCCGGGGAGGTCCGTTTGATATCCAAAAACTGCTTAGCAACAGTCGGACAAGTGGGTAATGTTGGGGTGAATCAACAAAGTTTGGGTAGAGCCGGATCGAAGTGTTGGATAGGTAAGCGTCCTGTAGTAAGAGGAGTAGTTATGAACCCTGTAGACCATCCCCATGGAGGTGGGGAAGGGAAAGCCCCAATTGGTAGAAAAAAACCCACAACTCCTTGGGGTTATCCTGCGCTTGGAAGAAGAAGTCGGAAAAGAAAAAAATATAGTGATAGTTTTATTCTTCGTCGCCGTAAATAGGAATATTGAAAATAGAATTTTTTGAATTTGAAATAATGTGATGGGCGAACGACGGGAATTGAACCCGCGCGTGGTGGATTCACAATCCACTGCCTTGATCCACTTGGCTACATCCGCCCCTTATCTAGCTAAAGGATTTTCTCTTTTTTCCATTCATCATTATTGTATTTATTCTTACCTTCATACTTAGATCGAGATATTCTATTGGACATAGAATGCCAATCTTTAAAATGTAAAAAAAGGAGTAATCAGCTGTGGCACGTTCACTAAAAAAAAACCCTTTTGTAGCTAATCATTTATCAAGAAAAATTGAAAAACTCAACATGAGGGAGGAGAAAGAAATAATAGTAACTTGGTCTCGGGCATCTACCATTATACCCAAAATGATTGGCCATACAATCGCTATTCATAATGGAAAGGAACATTTACCTATTTATATAACAGATCGTATGGTAGGTCACAAATTGGGAGAATTCGCGCCGACTCTGACTTTCGCGAGACATGCGAGAAACGATAATAAATCTCGTCGTTAATTTGGAAAAAAAATAGATACTTATCATTCATTGGCGGGAGATAACCTTATGATAAAGAAAAAGAACTCAAATTCGAGTGGAGAAGTAAAAGTTTTAGCTCAACATATATGTATGTCTATTTTCAAAGCGCAAAGAGTAATTGATCAGATTCGCGGGCGTTCTTATGAGGAAACGCTTATGATATTGGAACTTATGCCTTATCGAGCATCTTATCCCATTTTAAAATTGGTTTATTCCGCAGCAGCAAACGCTAGTCATAATATGGGTTTGAACGAAACCGATTTATTCATTAGTAAAGCCGAAGTCAATGGAGGTTCTTTTGTGAAAAAATTAAGACCTAGAGCTCGAGGACGTAGTTATCCGATAAAAAGGCCAACTTGTCATATAACAATTGTATTAAAAGATAAATCAAAATTATCTTTCGATGAATTTAAGATTTAGATTCATATTTAGAAAAAATAGATGGAAAGATAATATAATAAAAAATATGGGACAAAAAATAAATCCGCTTGGTTTCAGACTTGGTACAACCCAAAATCATCATTCCTTTTGGTTCGCACAACCAAAAAATTTTTCTGTAGGTCTACAAGAAGATGAGAAAATACGGAATTGTATAAAGAACTATGTACAAAAAAATAAAAAAATATCCTCAGGTTTCGAAGGAATTGGAATTGCGCGTATAGAAATTAAAAAAAGAATTGATTTAATCCAGGTTATAATTCATATTGGATTCCCAAATTTATTAATAGAGGGCCGAACACGAGGAATCGAAGAATTACAGATGAATGTACAAAAAGAATTTCGTTCTGTGAACCGAAGAATCAACATTGCTATCACACGAATAGAAAAACCTTATGGAGACCCCAATATTCTTGCAGAATATATGGCTTCTCAATTAAGAAATAGAGTTTCATTTCGAAAGGCAATGAAAAGAGCTATTGAATTAACTGAACAAACAGATACAAAAGGAATTCAAATACAAATTGCAGGACGTATTGACGGAAAAGAAATTGCACGTGTCGAATGGATCAGAGAAGGTAGGGTTCCTCTACAAACAATTCGCGCTAAAATTGATCATTGTTCCTATACAATTCGAACTATCTATGGAGTACTAGGCCTCAAAATTTGGATATTTGTGGATGAAGAATAATAGACCTTTATTTATCTTGTCATTCTATCCAGTAATATAGTGATATATAGAACAAAAAACTAGAAACTTTTTCTGTTTTTCTGTTAAATCAAAAAAATAAAATAATTCGAATTCTATAAGGTTGAATAAAAAAGAAATTAACCTTTTTTTTTATAATTGCTATGCTTAGTGTGTGACTCGTTAGTTTTTTCTTTATAGTTTTTAGTAGGATCAAAAAAAGACTGATCCCTAATATTAATTCAATAACTACAACTACTATATAAAAATAAAAAAAAAACTAATAACTAACTTATTGCTTCATATTGTCGAGATCCCCAAAACAGTCACTATATGACTGGATCAATCATATAGTTGTAACAACTGGAATTGTTCCATAACAAAAAAATATGATTGTGGATTTGAAATAAAAATAAAGGGATGCGGATAAATGGAAAGGTGATAGAAAGAGAGAATAAAAATATCAATGATATATAATTCCAATATGTATGGTCTATGAATTACCTCATATAAATAAAAGGCAGTGTAATAAAGCATTAATTTCATATTGTTTTAATATTGTTTAATATTGTATCGATTGATATATAAATAATAAATGATATATAAATAATAAAGAGCTTCCGGTTAATAGAAACTGAGGAGATTGACTCGGAAACAGATTTTGTTGAGAGCTCCATTGCAGAGTTCAGGCCTAATCATTAATGGAGAAGCTATAGGAACGATGAAACCTGTGACTATATAGGATTCTATTTAAAAGAATCCAAATGATTGAGCAGGCGGGATGGCGGAATGAACCAAGAACAATTTTTTTTTTTACTCGGAGAGGTTGTGGATTGATCCTACGAATAAAGCAGGAAAAGGAAAGAGTCAATATTCGCCCGCGAAACCCTTATTTCTTATTTATTGGATTCCAATATTGTCTTGATTCAATAATTTATTAAAATAAAAGTAAAAAAAAAATAATAAGGATCCGGTATAAAAAAGAAACATTATCTATATCTAGAAATAGACAAATCTAACCGTATATACAGCTTCTTATCTAATAAATGAAATATAATATCAATAAATCCCATTACTTAGTTTAATGTATTAGTTATTAAATACATGTGCATCTGTAATATTATCGAATCCTTTCATTCGTGAGGAGCTGGATGAGAAGAAACTCTCATGTCCGGTTCTGTAGTAGAGGTGGGAAAAAACCATCAACTATAACCCCAAAAGAACCAGATTTCGTAAGCAACATAGAGGAAGAATGAAAGGAATATCTTGCCGGGGTAATCATATTTGCTTCGGCAGATATGCTCTTCAGGCACTTGAACCCGCTTGGATTACCGCTAGACAAATAGAAGCAGGACGAAGAGCAATGACACGATATGCACGTCGTGGTGGAAAAATATGGGTACGTGTTTTTCCCGATAAACCTATTACAGTAAGGCCCGCAGAAACACGTATGGGGTCGGGAAAGGGATCTCCCGAATATTGGGTATCTGTTGTTAAACCCGGTCGAATACTTTACGAAATGGGCGGAGTCTCAGAAACTGTAGCCAGAGCAGCAATTTCAATAGCTGCGTGCAAAATGCCTATAAAAACTCAATTTGTTATTTCAGGATAGGGGTGTAAAACTAAATATAAAAAAGGGATGAAAAAACAACCACGAGTTTCTTTATTTCTAGACAAATACTATTTCTTCTTTTTCCTCATTCTTTGCATTGAAATAAAAAATTCAAATAAAAATGATATGATTCAACCTCAGACCCTTTTGAATGTAGCAGATAACAGTGGAGCTCGAGAATTAATGTGTATTCGAATCATAGGAGCTGGTAATCATAGATATGCTCATATTGGTGACGTTATTGTTGCTGTAATTAAAGAAGCAGTGCCCAATATGCCTCTAGAAAGATCAGAAGTAATAAGAGCTGTAATTGTACGTACATGTAAAGAACTCAAACGTGACAACGGTATGATAATACGATATGATGACAATGCAGCGGTTGTCATTGATCAAGAAGGAAATCCAAAAGGAACTCGAGTTTTTGGCGCGATTGCTCGGGAATTGAGACAGTTGAATTTTACTAAAATAGTTTCATTAGCTCCCGAGGTATTATAAAGACTCATAGTCATAGATCAAAGACTCATAGTCATAGATCAAATTAGGATATTGTTCTAGTAGGATATCTGAAATAAACCCAATTAATAGATTGTGTCTCACGCATATACTTTTACTAAATACTAAATTTAATAATTAATTTAATAAAAAATTTCAAATTTAATTAAATAATGAATACTTTGAAGTATTCAAATAAAAAAACATGTTGATTATATCAAAATTAAGAAGCACCAATAATTATAATTCGTCATGGGCAGAGACACTATTGCTGATATAATAACTTCTATAAGAAATGCTAACATGAGTAAAAATGGAACGGTTCGAATAGTATCCACAAATATCACCGAAAACATTGTTAAAATACTCCTACGAGAGGGTTTTATTGAAAATGTTCGGAAACATCAGGAAAGTAATAAAAATTTCTTGGTTTCAACCTTGCGCCATAAAAGAACTAGGAAAGGAATATATAAAACGATTTTAAAACGTATAAGTCGACCCGGTCTACGAATTTATTCCAACTATAAAAAAATTCCTAAGATTTTAGGTGGAATGGGAATTGTAATTCTTTCCACTTCTCGAGGCATAATGACAGATCGAGAAGCTAGACTAGAAAAAATTGGAGGAGAAATTTTGTGTTATATATGGTGATCCTCCTCTGGTATCCTAATTTTATCTCTAACTTCCTATTTGTGAAATAGAGAGGAAAGGTGAGTTATATAACTCTTCCTCCATTAGTTGATACTTCAAAAAGGTTTCCTGGAATGAAAAAAAAATGATTCATGAAGGTTTAATTACTGAATCATTTCCCAATGGTATGCTCCCCGAATCCGTTTATATTTTATATAATGAAGATCTAATTCTAGATTATATTTCGGGGAAGATACGACGCAGTTTGATACAAACACTGCCGGGGGATAGAATCAAAATAAAAATAAGGCAATATTATTCATTCAACCAGGGGACGTATAATTTATAGACTTCGGAACAAAGATTCGAACGATTAGATAGATTCTTTTTGAAAAAATCCCTTTCATCAAAGATACAATTTGAAGCAAAAAAAAAAAAAAACAAGAGACTTATTTTCTTCCAAGGAATAGATTAAAAATTAAAGTAAGGAGTAAGAAATATGAAAATAAGGGCTTCTGTTCGTAAAATTTGTGAAAAATGTCGACTGATCCGTAGGCGCGGACGAATTATAGTGATTTGTTCCAATCCGAGACATAAACAGAGACAAGGATAATCTTTCTAAAGTTTCTCAAAGAGTGGTTATGGTTATGTAAAAATAAAAGATTTGTTTTAACATAAAATGGATATCTCCATATCTTTTTATATATTTCTGATTCATATTTATGAGATGATAAAATATGGCAAAACCTATACAAAGAATTGGTTCGCGTAGGAATGGGCGTATTAATTTACGTAAGACTGGACGTAGAATACCAAAAGGAGTTATTCATGTTCAAGCCAGTTTCAACAATACCATTGTAACTGTTACAGATGTACGAGGTCGAGTGGTTTCTTGGGCCTCCGCCGGTACTTCTGGATTCAAAGGCACAAGAAGGGGAACACCCTATGCTGCGCAAGCAGCCGCTTTAGATGCTATTCGTACTGTAGTAGATCAAGGTATGCAACGAGCAGAAGTTATGATAAAAGGTCCTGGTCTCGGAAGAGACGCAGCATTACGGGCTATTCGTAGAAGTGGTATACTATTAAGTTTCGTACGTGATGTAACACCTATGCCACATAATGGATGTAGACCTCCCAAAAAAAGACGTGTGTAAAAAAAGAATTAAATGGATTTCAAGAGAAATAAACGATTCAATGATCTAATCAAATAATAATATTAGTATGGTTCGAGAGGAAATAGCAGGATCCACTCGAACACTACAGTGGAAATGTGTTGAATCAAGAGTAGACAGTACGCGTCTTTATTATGGTCGTTTCATTCTGTCCCCACTCATGAAAGGGCAAGCCGATACCATAGGTATTGCCATGCGAAGGGCTTTACTTGGAGAAATAGAAGGAACATGTATCACACGTGCTAAATCTGAGAAAGTGCCACATGAATATTCTACGATAGTAGGTATTGAGGAATCGGTACATGAAATTTTAATAAATTTGAAAGAAATTGTATTGAGAAGTAATCTGTATGGAGTTAGAGACGCATCCATTTGCGTTAGAGGTCCTAGATACGTAACCGCTCAAGATATCATCTCACCGCCTTCCGTGGAAATAGTTGACACAACACAGTATATAGCTAACCTGACGGAACCAATTGATTTGCGTATTGGATTACAAATCAATAGAGATCGCGGATACCGTATGAACCCCACAAATAACTCTCAAAACGGAAGTTATCCTATAGATGCTGTATCCATGCCTGTTCGAAATGCAAATCATAGTATTCATTCTTATGGAAATGGAAATGAAAAACAAGAAATACTTTTTCTAGAAATATGGACGAATGGAAGTTTAACTCCTAAGGAAGCACTTTATGAAGCTTCTCGTAATTTGATTAATTTATTTATTCCTTTTCTGCATGCGGAGGAAAGGAACATTCATTTCGAGGAAAATAAAAACAGGTTTACTCTACCTCCTTGTACCTTTCAAAATGGATTAACTAAGCTAAGGAAAAACAAAAAAGGAATTCCATTGAAATGTATTTTTATTGACCAATTAGAACTATCTCCTAGGGCCTATAATTGTCTCAAAAAGTCCAATATACATACATTATTGGACCTTTTGAGTAACAGTCAGGAGGATCTTATGAGAATTGAATATTTTCGTACAGAAGATGTAAAACGGATATTGGACACTCTACAGAAACATTTCGCAATCCATTTACCTAAGAATAAGTTTTCGTTTTAAAGAAATTTTTTCATATTCTTTTTTTATTAAAAATAAAAAAAAAACTTCATTTTTTATCTTCGACACACAATTCGTATTTTCGCGAAATAGATCATAATAAAATTCATGTATCTAGGGAGGATTCACTTTAGAAGCGACTATTCCCTAGATACCTACATCGTGGTATTTCACAGTTGAATCAATTTGAAAAAGACCTAAAGTTAGAGATTTATCAATAGGTAATGTTGCTCCAATACCTAACCAAAGAGCTACTACGGTACCGATCAAAAAGACTGTTGTAGCTACTGGACGACGAAATGGATTTTGGAATTTATTAACATTCTCCAAAAAGGGTACTGTTAATAATCCTGTTGGTACTGAAACCATTAAAAGAACACCCAATAATTTATTGGGTACTGTGCGGAGTATTTGAAATACAGGAAAAAAGTACCATTCGGGCAATATTTCCAAAGGAGTTGCAAATGGATCTGCCGGTTCACCAATCATTGATGGTTCTAGGACTGCTAAGCCGACATTACATGCAATAGTACCTAGAATTACTACCGGAAAAATATATAAAAGATCATTTGGCCATGCGGGTTCTCCATAATAATTATGCCCCATCCCTTTGGCCAATTTAGCTCTTAATACAGGATCGTTCAAGTCAGGTTTCTTTGTTATTGGGATAGGTGAATTCTTATGGATCCATCCCCCGAAAGAACCGGACATGATAATTTTTCATCATCCGGCTCGAGCAAGATTCAAAAGAATTACAGAAATAGATTGATAGAAAATCTATATTTTATAGATATCCACACATATAAAATAGAATGATTCTATGTAAGTGATAAAGGATTTACTAGGTCCCATTTCTGAAGTTGCACCTATTCATATTCAGTGCAAATAATTTAGTTCTTACAGATAAATGCTCAATATCCAAGTAAGCTTAAAAATTTGATCATAATCAAGGGCTTTTTGGACTGTCTCATGTCTTTTTGATTTTATTCGTTTTTTTCCCCACAACATCTCGATTTTCTTACATACAAAGTCTTTACTTGTTACTAATAAAGTCTAGCCTCTGTTCTTCCTTAGATCTCTTATTTCACTCCGATAGTATCATATTATAGATCGAGGTCGATGCAGAAGAAATGAATGCATTTCCATACTATAAATAAGTATGTGGGATAGATAAAACATTGGATCGTGCCACATCACTTATTCTACAGGATCTTACGGAGCCTGTTCATGCATGACATAATTCGGACATGATCATAGAAAAAATTCTCCTCAAGCGAACCGGCCTATCCTATGCTACATAGGGGGATTTACGTGGTGGTTGGATGCGGAGACACGTTTGGTTGTGAATTTCAACGTGGCGGATAAAATAATATATCGGCATGGCCCAATCAATAGTTCAAGTCACACACTCCCATAATCCATCCATCCTCTCTTCGGAGAATCCACTTCAACTATTCTTATCAAATAAGAACTAAACTACTTCGGAGTTGAAGAGAAGTATCAAAAAACATGTCTTATTTTTTCAATAATACATATTTGTAGCAATGAAATACTATTGTTCCTTCCCGATAGGATATATCAGAAATTACAAATATCTATGATCTGTTTTCTCTATAAAATAAAGCTATAACTATAAAGGACCTGAAATACCTTGCTTACGTATCATTGGGAAGTGCATTAACATAAATACGGCAGTAAGAAGAGGCAATACAAAAGTGTGTAAACTATAAAAACGAGTCAAGGTAGATTGACCCACACTAGCACTTCCACGTAATAACTCTACCAAAGGAGATCCTATTATAGGAATAGCGTCAGGCACGCCTGTCACAATTTTTACTGCCCAATAACCAATTTGGTCCCGAGGTAAGGAATAACCAGTTACACCAAAAGATGCAGTCAATACAGCCAGAACCACACCTGTAACCCAAGTTAATTCGCGGGGTTTTTTAAACCCACCTGTAAGATACACACGAAATACGTGCAGAATCATCATTAGAACCATCATACTTGCTGACCATCGATGAACTGATCGAATTAACCAACCAAAGTTAGCTTCAGTCATTATGTATTGAACAGAGGAAAAGGCCTCCGTAACAGTTGGACGATAGTAAAAAGTCATAGCAAAACCCGTAGCTACTTGTACTAAAAAACAAGTAAGCGTGATTCCTCCTAGACAATAAAATATGTTGACATGAGGAGGAACATATTTACTAGTTATATCATCTGCAATCGCTTGAATCTCGAGACGTTCCTCGAACCAATCATATACTTTATTGAGATAGGGAATCCGAGAGGACCCCCCCCCCCGAGAACCGTATATGAGAATTTCATCTCGTACGGCTCAAACAGAAACACACAAATACCGATTTTGACGGATATACAATAGAAAGTTCAAAACTTCTTAGCTGCTCGATGCAATTTGTGCCAAAGATAGGAAGTAAAAAAAATCCGAAATCTCTTCTTTGTGATACTAATGCCAAAAATATCAAGTTAGCTCGTACACCTTTCTTTTTCTTTATATTGATCGTTCCAGGCCTCTTGAATCTTCTTTTTCCTATTTTTGTTTGTTTTTGTTATTTAATTTTTTGTTTTTTGTGCGTAATGCGGGTCGACTTTTGTTTTACTGTTGATAGGAATTCCCTTGTTAAGACCCTATAAATCAATTAAAACCTCAGATTCATACAAGAACCACGATGATTTAATCCCAAGCTAAATAAAAGGGTTCTTTGAGTAAAAACCATTTGATCATCAATTATTCAATTTCAATGAGTGGATGTAATGACTCAACAAAATCTAGAGAAAGAAGTTGTTCTTCAGATAAAATTCATTTCATAAGTCTAAAGAAAGAAAAATTATTTAATTTAGGAAATACCCATCTGAAATTTTTTTTAGTCCGGTTGCGAGGTCTAAATAATAGGTATGAATCATAGTTAGAATATTTTTTTTTTCTTACTTTTTTCTATAATATTCCGTGTTCTAGATATTAGAATAAATATCCGACGGGGTGGAATCATCTTAATAGAGATGACAGGGCCGTTCTCTGTATTATCAATAGGATCAATTATAACAAGTCACACGCTCATATTCCGGAAATACCGAAAAAAGAAATACCACAGTCGAACTACCAAAAAGGTCTATAAATCCAAGTTTTAAATAAATTTTTTTTTGATTGAAAAACTAGAGGTTCATAGTTCTTATAAACCTAACTCATTGAAATTCCATCCAGTAAAACGGAAGAATTATAAATTTCCAAAATAATAGATAGGAATATTGCAAATAGAGCCATTGCAACTCCCATAAGTGGTGTAGTCCCCCAGCCCGGAGCTACTTTACCATATTCTGAATTCAATGGTTTCAATAAACTCCCTACAGTAGTTTGTCTTGGCCTAGATCTAGAACTACCCTCAACGGTTTGTGTAGCCATAAATCCTATTTAATCATTGGTTGAGATCGGTTGACTTTGTATACTATTCCGTTGTAATTGTAAATAAATAAACGATCTTATCGTAGATCCATTGTGATCTTGAAATTTTCTAAAAATGGAAACAGCAACCTTAGTCGCCATCTTCATATCAGGTTTACTTGTAAGCTTTACGGGGTACGCCTTATATACCGCTTTTGGGCAACCCTCTCAACAACTAAGAGATCCATTCGAGGAACACGGAGACTAGACTTGTTGAAGTAATGAGCCTCTTGATATGAGAGCCCATTACTTCAGTTTCTATAATGAAAAATTATTTCATTATTTTTTAGTCGGAACCTTAGGTGGTTCTCGAAAAAAGATAGCGAAAAAAATTATCCCTAAAGTCGAGACTAAAAGGAATGTATAAACCAATGCTTCCATGGATTCGATCGTGGTTTACAATTATAGCTTTCACATCTATTCATTTGATTGAGTGGGATCATTTACCATAAAAAAAGAGGGTAAAGAATCAACGAAAAGAAGTTGATTCAAGTCTCTATTTTTTTCTCGGGTACCCGAGAAAAAAATAGAGATAGAGGATAAAGATACCAGAGCAGTCTTGTATCAAACTACTTGTCTCTTTGTAGTTGGATCTCCAAGTTTTTGGAATGCTCCAAATTCCACTTGAGCATCCAAATCTGGATCAATACCAGCAAAAACATCTCTAAACAAGGTTCGAGCGCCATGCCAAATATGTCCAAAAAAGAAAAGCAAAGCAAACGAAGCATGCCCAAAAGTGAACCAACCCCTTGGACTACTACGAAAAACACCATCAGATTTTAAAGTAGCCCGGTCTAATTCAAAAATTTCGCCTAATTGTGCGCGCCTAGCATATTTTTTCACAGTAGCAGGATCGCTATAATTGACTCCATTGAGTTCGCCACCATAGAACTCAACAGTTACACCTACTTGTTCGACACTATACTTTGATTCTGCCCTTCGAAAAGGAACATCTGCCCGAACAATTCCATCTCCATCTACTAAAACTACCGGGAATGTTTCAAAAAAAGTAGGCATACGACGTACAAAAAGCTCGCGCCCTTCTTTATCTCTAAAGACGGGATGTCCTAACCATCCAACAGCTATTCCATCCCCGCTATCCATTGAGCCCGCTCTGAATAATCCCCCTTTTGCCGGATTATTACCAATGTAATCATAAAAAGCTAATTTTTCAGGAATTTTAGACCAAGCTTCCGATAAACTTAGATTTTCAGCTAGTCCGGCACCAACTCTTCGATATATCTCTTGCTGGAAGTATCCCTGATCCCACTGATAACGAGTGGGACCAAATAACTCGATTGGGGTTGTTGCTGAACCATACCACATAGTTCCAGCAACAACAAAAGCTGCGAAAAAAACAGCAGCGATACTACTAGAAAGTACAGTTTCAATATTGCCCATACGTAATCCTTTGTAGAGACGTTGAGGCGGACGGACACTAAGATGGAATAGGCCTGCCAATATGCCCAGTGTACCTGCTGCAATATGATGAGAGGCGATTCCGCCGGGAACAAAAGGATCAAAACCTTCCGCGCCCCACGCTGGACTTACAGATTGTACTTTTCCAGTTAGTCCATAAGGATCAGATACCCATATTCCAGGACCATATAAGCCTGTTACATGAAATGCGCCAAAGCCAAAGCAAGCCACTCCTGAAAGAAATAAATGAATTCCAAAGATTTTGGGCAAATCCAAAGAAGGTTTTCCTGTACGTTCATCACAGAATATTTCTAAGTCCCAATACACCCAATGCCAGATGGCCGCTAAAAAACACAAGCCAGAAAACACAATATGTGCTCCGGCCACGCCTTCATAGCTCCAAATACCCGAATTCGTTACAGTTCCTCCTGAAATACTCCAACCACCCCATGAATTGGTTATTCCTAAACGAGTCATGAAGGGTATAACGAACATACCCTGTCTCCACATTGGATCAAGAACAGGGTCAGAGGGATCAAAAACCGCCAATTCATATAGAGCCATCGAACCGGCCCAACCGGAAACTAGAGCCGTATGCATTATATGGACAGAAAGCAATCGGCCGGGATCATTCAATACGACAGTATGAACACGATACCAAGGCAAACCCATGGAAATACCCCTTTCTCAAAGAAAAATAGACACTATGTAACTTTATCGCATTGCAATAGACTTATTTACCTAATCTTTTCAGCGAATTCTGTATGAGAAAAGGTTACTTTTTATTGTATTCCGTTGAAAATAACGGCCGAATTCTGTTCGTAAGAACAAAGAGAAGCAGATCTATTCTATACCCGATAAGTACCAATACGCAATGGGAGCATTAGTCCTATTTTGTGGGAATGAATGTATGGATCCTTTTTATTATTCGAACGATCTATCTCTTCATTAAGATTTTTATTTCTTAATTCTATCTTTCTCTAAAAACCTTCGAAGAAGACAATAAACTCATTCTTACGTTTCCATATTAAAGTGAAGTATAGTACTTAAATTTTTTCTTTAATTTAATGCCCATTGGTGTTCCAAAAGTACCTTTTCGGAGTCCTGGAGAGGAAGATGCAGTTTGGGTTGACGTATAGTGCGACTTGTCAGACATATTGGGTCATATGGAATTTCCCCATTTTCTCCCCCGATCGAGATATCCTCTGTTTCGCCCAAGAAATATTGTATTGATTGAAGAATCAATCATGCGTAGCGTGAAGTTAAATTAGATTAATTTAGATTGAGGAGCAATATTCTTAATTAGAAGAATTTATGGTTAACTTGGACTAAAAAAATGGAGTATCCAGGCTCTGCTCATAAAATACCAAATGGGTAATAGTAATATATGTAGAATTACCGCTTGTAGCTATGCATAGAAGATTCTTCTATTTTATTTATTTAATTAGAGAAGCACTCTTAAACTGCCATGTCAACCATTATAATAAATACATTGAATAGTTTTTTGGAGACATGAAACGAATTGAAAAAAAAAACTCGTAGCAAAAAGAAGTGGTACTGAGATCATTTGTCCTATATGTACAACTAGAATTCGGATAGATCTTTCCCCGGAGTAGAACATGAACCTAAAAGAATTCAAAGGGCCCATTCAGGAACAAGAAAATGACATCGTGATTTAAATCTCGACGAAACAATACATCAATGAGAGGTTAATTAAATAAGTTCAGTAAATTCTTTTTTTTTAGGGAAGGGGTAACTTTCTTTTTTTA